AAACCTCTTGTGACTATTCTTTTCGACTATAAACGATGGAATCGTCCATTGCGATATATAAAAAATGATCATTTGCAAAATGCGGTAAGAAATGAAATGTCACAATATTTTTTTTATACATGTAAAAGTGACGGAAAAGAAAGAATATCTTTTACATATCCACCTAGTGTTTCTATTTTTATGGAAATGATACAAAGAAAGATATCTTTGTTCACAATACAAAAACTCTCTTCTGATCTATTGTATAATCATTATCATTTGAGTTCTATCAATGAACACAAAAGAAACAATTTAAATAATAAATTGATAAATAGAGTTCAAATACTAGATAAAGGAACCCTTATTAAAGATATACTTGAAAAAAAGATTCGATTCTGTAATGATAAAACAAAAAAAAAATATTTACCAAAAACATATGATCCTTTTTTAAACGGATACTATAGAGGAAAAATAAAAATCATTTTTTCACTCTCAATGATAAATGGAACGTTGAGGAAAAATGATAGAGCAAAAATTTGGATAAATAAAATCCATAATATAATTCTTAATAATAATTATTCTAAAAAAGAAGATCAAATCCATCTAGTTAATAAAAAATTGTTATCAAAAGAAATTTGTAAAATAGTTCCTCGAGAGTCATATAAATTAATTGACAATTTAGAACAACAAGACGAAGAATACGAAGAAAGTTTAGTGGAGGATTATGATATTCTTTCACGAGAAGCCAAACGTGTAGTACTTTTTAATGGTAACCTACCAAATGGAAATAGTTATATTAATACGAAAAATACCGATAACCTTGATTATGATCAAGTAGATGAAGTGGCTTTGCTAGATTATTCACAAGAATCTGATTTTGATCGAGACATAATCAAAGGTTCTATGCGCCCTCAAAGACGTAAAACTTTTGTTTTGAAACTTTTTCAAGGAAACGTACATTCACCCCTTTTTTTTGACAGAATAGGCAAACCCTTTTTTTTTTCTTTTGATCTCCTCAACCTAATGCAATTTTTTTTTAAAAAGTGGATAAGGAAAAAGAACGAATTCAAAATATTAGATTATACAAAGGAAAATACACGAGAAAATGAGAAAAAAGAAGAGAACATAAGAGAAAAATGGGAAAGTAGAAAAAGAAAGGAAAAAACACGTATAGAAATAGCAGAAAGCTGGGATAGTATCCTGTTTGCTCAAGTAATAAGAAGTTCTTTCTTAATAACTCAATCAATTATTCGAAAATATATTGTAATACCTTCATTGATAATAACAAAAAATCTTATCCGTATATTATTATTTGAATTTCCCGAATGGTCCGAGGATTTCAAAGATTGGAATAAAGAAATGCATATTAAATGTACCTATAATGGTGTTCCAGTATCAGAAAAAGAATTTCCGAAAAACTGGTTAACAGAGGGTATTCAGATAAAGATCCTATTTCCTTTTCGTCTTAAACCGTGGCACCGATCTAAGCTACAATCTCCTAAAAAAAATTCAACGAAAAAAAAAGAACAACGACAACAAACAAAATTTAGTTTTTTAACAGTTTTGGGAATGGAAGTTGAATTACCTTTTAGTTCTCCCCGAAAACGACTTTTCTTTTTTGAACCCATTTTTCAAGAACTAAAAAAAAAAATGAAAAAATGGAAAAAGAAGCGTTTTAAAATTTTAAAATTTTTTAAAGCAAGAACAAACTTACTTTTTCTAAAAGAACTACTAAAACAATTGTCGAAAATAACGAATTTAAATAAAAAACGAATAAATAGAGAAATACCAATATACCTGTCGAATGAAGCTAAAAAAGAAAAAAAATTGAGAATTAGTAATCAAATAATTGATGAATTGTCTATTCATTTTCGATCTATTGATTGGACAAAGGATTCATTTAGAGAGCAAAAAATGAAAAATCTGATTGATATAACAAAAACATTAATAAATAAAACAGACACAATTATAAAAGAAAAAAAAAAAGAGTTTAGAACTTCAAAAAAAAATATTAGTCCTAACAAAATAAGTTCTGATCATAAAAGATTACAATCAGCCAACATAAAATGGAAAATTTTCAAAAAAAGAAATATTGAATTAATTCGTAAATTCCACCAGTTTATCAAAGTTTTGAATGAAAAGATATATATATATATCTTTTTAGGGATGATTAATATCCCCAGAATTAATGCACAACTTTTGATTGAATCAATAAAAAAAAAAAAAAAATACATTTCCAATAATGAAGAAAATCAACAAATAATTGATAAAACAAATCAAAATATAACTAACTTTATTGAAACTATAAATAAATCCGTTTTTTATATTAATAATAAGAATACAAATCTTTTTTTTGATTTATCATACTTATCTCAAGCATATGTATTTTACAAATTATCACAAACCGAAGTTATTAACTTATCTAAGTTAAGATCCATCTTTCAATATCACGGAACATCTATTTTTCTTAAAAATGAAATAAAAGATTATTTTGTTGAAGTCCAAAGAATATTTCATTCCGAATTTAAACAAAAGAATTTTAAAAATCCTGGAATGAATCAATCGAAAAACCGGTTACAAGGTCATTATGAATACGATTTATATCCGATTAAATGGGCCAGATTAATACCTAAAAAATTTAGAAATAGAGTCAATGAAGGTCGTATGTTCAAAAATACGTCTTTAACAAAATGTGATTCCTATGAAAAAAATAGCTTAATTCAGTATAAAAAAAAAAATTATTTTGAAACATACTACGCATTACCCAATCAAAAAGAGAATTTAAAAAAAAACTATATATATAATCTTTTATCATATAAATCTATTAATTACGAAGATAAAAAAGATTCATATATTTATGGATTACCAGTACAAGTAAATAATAAGAAAAAAATGGATTATATTTACAATAACGATCAAAAAAAATTATTTGATATGCTAGAATGTATCCCTATCAATAATTATCTAGTAGAAGATAATATTATACCTATTAATAAAAATTTGGATAGAAAATTTTTTGATTGTGAAATTCTACATTTTTGTCTTAAAAAGAAGACCTCAATATCGTCCTGGATCAATATTGCGGCGGGTACCAACAGTAATAAAAATACTAAACCTGGGGTTTTTAATTATAAAATTATTGATAAAATGGATAAGAACGTTTTTTTTGATTGGATGGGAATGAATGAAGAAATAGTAAGTTGTTCCATATCGAATTTTGAACTTTGGTTTTTCCCAGAAATTGTAAAACTTTATAATGCATATAGGATTAACCCGTGGATCATACCAATTAAATTCTTTTTTTATAATTGGAATGTAAATGATACTTTTAGTAAAAATATCATTGGAAAGAAAAAAGAATATATTTTTATATCATCAAATGAACAAACTCTTGAATTTGAAAAAAAAAAAAATCAAGTCGAAAAAGAATCCGTGGCCCAAGAGGATCTTGAATCAATTATGTCACACCAAGAAAAATATGTTCAAGAAGAGTATGCAGAATCAGATCTGAAAAAACGTAGAAATAAAAAGCACTACAAGAAAAATACGGAAGTAGAACTTGATTTCTTACTAAAAAGATATTTGTGTTTTCAATTAAAATGGAATAATTCCTTAAATCAAAGAATGATCAATAACATAAACGTATATTGTCTCCTGCTTAGATTAATAAACCCAAGAGAAATTGCGATATCCTCTCTTCAAAGGGGAGAAATTCGTCTGGATATTCTTATAATTCAGAAGGATTTAACTCTTACAAAATTGATCAAAAAGGGAATATTGACTATCGAACCAGTTCGTCTATCGGTAAAAAACGATGGACAATTTATTATGTATCAAACTATAGGTCTTTCATTAGTTCATAAGAATAAATTTCAAAGAAACCAAGAAAAAAGCTATGGGGATAAGAATAGTTTTGATGAACCCATTGCAATACATCAAAAAAGGACTGAAAATAGATATAAAAAAAATGATGATTTCCTTGTTCCTGAAAATATTTTATCCTCTAGAGTTTGTAGAGAGTTTAGAATTTTAAGTTGTTTCCATTCTAAGAATGGAAAAAATATCCATAGAAATAAAGCATTTTATAATCCAAATAGAGTGAAAAATCGTGTTCACGTTTTAGATAAAAGTAAACATCTTGATAGCTATAATAAAAAACTAATTAAATTAAAACTCTTTCTTTGGCCCAATTATCGATTAGAAGATTTAGCTTGTATGAATCGTTATTGGTTTGATACAAATAATGGCAGTCGTTTTAGTATGATACGAATATATATGTATCTACAATTGCAAATTAGTTAATGCGAGATTTTGACAATATGTGTACTATATTTAGTATCTGAAGAAAAAAAAAAAAGCATCTCCGTTATCTTACGTTTTGATACAGAATATTACTTTAATTCAATGTAAATGTACAAATTAACCAATAAATTTTTATTATTGAAATTTTCATTTTCAGTCTAACTTTTTTTTGTGTGTGTAAAAATATACCATCCTTTTTATATCTTAATTTATATCCTAATTCCATTTTCAAAAAGGGATTGAGTATTAATTAATATTGAGTATTAATTAAGAATGTATTAAAAAAAAAAATAGAAATTTGTTGAAATACAAAACAAAATAGAAATCAGTGACAATTCTAATTGTATATTATTACTCATCAATAAATAAAAAATATATATATAATATCTAAAACTATAAGGAATTTTTTTTATGATAAAAAACACATTGATCTCAGTTATTTCGAAAGAAGAAAAAAAAGAAAAAAGTGGGTCTGTTGAATTTCAAGTATTAAGTTTCACGAATAAGATACGAAGACTTACTTCACATTTGGAATTGCACAAAAAAGACTATTTATCTCAAAGGGGTCTACGTAAAATTCTGGGAAAACGCCAAGGGTTACTGTGTTATTTGTCAAAGAAAAATAGAATACATTATAAAGAATTAATTAAGCAATTGGATATTCGGGAGTCAAAAACTCGTTAATTTAAAAATTAATTTTTAATTATTTGATTTATTAGATATTGAATTTTATTAGATATTCAATTTGAATCAACTTATTTGTGTTTTCAACAATTCATGGAAAAATGAATCGAGGAAAAACTTATGACTGGACCAGCTACAAGAAAAGACCTCATGCTAGTCAATATGGGCCCCCACCACCCATCAATGCACGGTGTTCTTCGACTCATCGTCACTTTAGACGGTGAAGACGTTATTGACTGTGAACCAATATTGGGTTATTTACATAGAGGAATGGAAAAAATTGCGGAAAACCGAACAATTATACAATATCTACCTTATGTAACACGTTGGGATTATTTAGCTACTATGTTCACAGAAGCAATAACCATAAATGGACCAGAACAGTTGGTAAATATTCAAGTACCTAAAAGAGCCAGCTATATCAGAGTTATTATGTTGGAGTTAAGTCGTATAGCTTCTCATCTGTTATGGCTTGGCCCTTTTATGGCCGATATTGGCGCACAGACTCCTTTCTTCTATATTTTAAGAGAAAGAGAATTTGTCTATGATCTATTCGAAGCTGCCACCGGAATGAGAATGATGCATAATTTTTTTCGTATCGGGGGAGTCGCAGCTGATCTACCTCATGGCTGGATAGATAAATGTTTGGATTTCTGCGATTATTTTTTGACAGAAGTTGCTGAATATCAAAAACTTATTACAAAAAATCCTATTTTTTTAGAACGAGTTGAGGGCGTAGGCATTATTGGTGGAGAAGAAGTAATAAATTGGGGTTTATCAGGACCAATGCTGCGAGCTTCAGGGATACAATGGGATCTTCGTAAAGTTGATCATTATGAGTGTTATGACGAATTTGATTGGGAAGTTCAATGGCAAAAAGAAGGAGATTCATTAGCTCGTTATTTAGTTAGACTTGGTGAAATGACGGAATCCATAAAAATTATTCAACAGGCTTTGGAAAAAATTCCAGGGGGACCTTATGAAAATTTAGAAAGCCGATGTTTTGATAGAGAAAAGTATCCGGAATGGAATGATTTTGAATATAGATTCATTAGTAAAAAACCTTCGCCTACTTTTGAGTTGCCGAAACAAGAACTTTATGTGAGAGTCGAAGCTCCAAAAGGGGAATTGGGCATTTTTCTGATAGGGGATCAGGGTAGTTTTCCTTGGAGATGGAAAATTAGACCACCAGGTTTTATCAATTTGCAAATTCTTCCTCAGTTAGTTAAAAGAATGAAATTGGCCGATATTATGACAATACTAGGTAGCATAGATATCATTATGGGAGAAGTTGACCGTTAAAATGATAATTAATACAACAAATGTACAAGATATCAATTCTTTTTCAAGATTGGAATCCTTAAAAGAGGTCTATGAAATTATATGGGTGCTTGTCCCTATTTTTACTCCTATATTCGGAATCACAATAGGTGTACTAGTAATTGTATGGTTAGAAAGAGAAATATCCGCAGGGATACAACAACGTATCGGACCTGAATATGCGGGCCCGTTGGGAGTTCTTCAAGCTTTAGCAGATGGTACAAAATTGCTTTTAAAAGAAAATCTTCTTCCATCTAGAGGGGATACTTATTTATTCAGTATGGGACCATCCATAGCAGTTATATCAATTCTACTAAGTTATTCAGTAATTCCTTTTGGTTATCGCCTTGTTTTAGCCGATCTCAATATTGGTGTTTTTTTATGGATTGCCATTTCAAGTATTGCTCCTATTGGACTTCTTATCTCAGGATATGGTTCAAATAATAAATATTCTTTTTTAGGTGGTCTACGAGCTGCTGCTCAATCAATTAGTTATGAAATACCATTAACTCTATGTGTATTATCAATATCTCTACGTGCGAGTCGTTAAGACATAAACTTCTCCTATTTTTTAAGAGTTAAAATGAATTGAATAGTTTTCTATTCATTATTTATATTAATGAACTAAAGAACTAAATTAGATAGTTATATGAGTGAAATAAAACAGCTTATAGAAAAAAGAATTCGCAGTAAAAACATTGAGTCTCATTTTCTAGGTATAAGAGTTAAGCGGAAATAAACATAATAAAAAGAGAACTTTTATCCCAAGATTGGTTAATTAATTAACCCGTCTTGAAGCGGACTCAAAAAAAAAAGATCAACCCTAGTGAATTTTCACTATTATTTGTATGTACTAGTATACATCTATTACCATAATACGCGCGATTGAACAAAAATGAGTGGATGGTTAGAAACACCAAAATATGCAAAGGATTAGTAATAGAGATTTTCCAAATTATCCAAAATAAGAGAAGAGAAACATTTTTTTTTTTCAAAATGGATAATAAAAAAAGAATACTAATTGGGGCTTTAAATTCGTAGAAATGATTAGGCAGTACTCCCCACGATTCCGATCCAGAATATGCTTCTATCTACCCATTAACTAAATGACTATCCAAAACGAAATAATCCCTTATTTCATAAGTTCCCCCCCTTTTTTTTTCTGAGAAACAAGAATAGGAACAAAAAAAAATAGAAAGAATACAAGTACAAAAAAGATATCTTTTTTTTTTATTGACGAACTAATGGAATGGTTATTTCGTTTTCGTAATTAAAACCGCTGGATTTTTTTTTATTTCTAAAATAAGTATTTTAGTGAAGAATTAAGTTATTACTCAACGAAGAAAAATGGAAATTTTTAAAGAGGATGAGATCAATTCAGAAGTCATTTTTTTATTTATTATTTTCTTTTTTATTCAAATAAAACTAAAACAGACAGAATTCCATTGATTTAATTTTGGAATACACGATAGATAGATTTTGATACTATATTATCCGAAAAACATACATATCAAGATAAATAATATCGACTAACTCCTTAAATTTATTTATATCTTTTGAGGAGCCGTATGAAGTGAAAATCTCATGTACGGTTCTGTAATAGCGATGAGAACAGTAATGTTATTGGCGACTATAATTATCTAACAGTTCAAGTACAGTTGATATAGTTGAAGCTCAATCAAAATATGGTTTTTTGGGGTGGAATTTGTGGCGTCAACCTATAGGGTTTATTATTTTTTTAATTTCTTCCTTAGCAGAATGTGAAAGATTACCTTTTGATTTACCAGAAGCAGAGGAAGAATTAGTAGCGGGTTATCAAACGGAATATTCGGGTATAAAATTTGGTTTATTTTACGTTGCTTCCTATCTAAATCTATTAGTTTCTTCATTATTAGTAACAGTTCTTTATTTGGGCGGTTGGGATATATCTATTCCGTACATATTTAATTCTTCACTTTTTGAAATAAATAAAGCAGGTGGACTCTTTGTAATGACAATTGGTATCTTTATTACATTAGTTAAAACTTATTTTTTCTTGTTCATTTCTATCACAACAAGATGGACTTTACCCAGACTAAGAATGGATCAATTATTAAATCTTGGATGGAAATTTCTTTTACCTATTTCTCTCGGTAATTTATTATTAACAACTTCTTTCCAACTCTTTTCACTATAAAGGAATACAATGTTTTATATTCACGACTTATCTCAACCAAGAGAAAGAAACAAACATCAAATTATTCATAGATATTACAATATGTTCCCTATGATAACTGGGTTCATGAATTATGGTCAACAAACAGTACGAGCTGCAAGATACATTGGTCAAAGTTTCATGATTACTTTATCCCACGCAAATCGTTTGCCTGTAACTATTCAATATCCTTACGAAAAATTAATAACATCCGAGCGTTTTCGCGGTCGAATCCATTTCGAATTTGATAAATGTATTTCTTGTGAAGTATGTGTTCGTGTATGTCCTATAGATCTACCCGTTGTTGATTGGAAATTGGAAACTTATATTCGAAAGAAACAATTGCTTAATTACAGTATTGATTTCGGAATCTGTATATTTTGTGGTAACTGCGTTGAATATTGTCCAACAAATTGTTTATCCATGACAGAAGAATATGAACTTTCTACTTATGATCGTCATGAATTGAATTATAATCAAATTGCTTTGGGTCGTTTACCAATGTCAGTAGTTGACGATTCTACAATTCGAACAATTTCAAATTCTACTGAAATTCCAATAAAAAAGAAGTAAATCCCTTGATTAAATGGTAATTAGAAATTACTAAATTTCTGTTTTAATCTAAAAAAATGAGGTTTCTTTCGTGTTGTTTGTTTGGTCACTAACAAAAAATCAAAATTTTTGATTAATCAGAATTGCAGCTTTTTTTGGATTGAAAATATATTAATAATTGAAAAAAAAAAAAGATATTAATAATATCTGGAATTTTTTCAAAATACATAATTTCGAAATACTCTTTTTCATATAAAAAATGAAGTGAATCCAATAAAAGTACATAGATTAATTCAAAACCTTTCAGATTAAATTACGAATTGATCAACAATTTTTTTTCCTGGTCGAGTCAATAAGTTCATGAAAAATATTTCTATTTATTTATTATTGTACATATAATGGATTTGCCTGGACCGATACATGATTTTCTTTTAGTCTTGTTGGGATCAGGTCTTATATTAGGAAGTATGGGTGTCGTATTACTTACCAACTCCATTTATGCTGCTTTTTCATTGGGACTGGTTCTTGTTTGTATATCTTTTTTTTATATTTTATCAAACTCCCATTTTGTAGCTGCTGCGCAACTCCTTATTTATGTGGGCGCTATAAATGTTTTAATTATATTTGCTGTGATGTTTATGAAGGGTTCAGAATATTCCAAAGATTTTAATCTTTGGACCTTTGGAAGTGGAGTTACTTTGCTGGTTTGTACAAGTATTTTTGTTTCACTAATGAATACTATTCTAGATACGTCATGGTATGGGATTATTTGGACTACAAGATCAAATCAGATTCTAGAGCAAGATTTGATAAGTACTAGTCAACAAATTGGAATTCATTTATCAACAGATTTTTTTCTTCCATTTGAACTCATTTCAATAATGCTTTTAGCTGCTTTGGTAGGTGCAATTGCCGTGGCTCGCCAGTAATTAATCTTTAGAACTAGCAACTGCAATCTAAATACTCAAAAAAACTTTGTTCTAGGTTATCACACCCATACCCTTTCTTTACTTTCACTTTAATTAAGTATATTTTTGAAAAAGGTTTCTATCTAAATTCTTTTTTTTTATTCGATCTATTACCAATAGATTTCCCTTGTTCTGTACTTTTTTTAGTCAATGGAATTGAATTTTTTAAATTGTTACTTATATTGAAATGAATCGAAATTGATAAGGAGTTGGTCAATGATGCTAGAACATGTACTTGTTGTAAGTGCCTATTTATTTTGTATTGGTATCTATGGATTGATCACAAGCCGAGACATGGTTAGAGCCCTTATGTGTCTTGAACTGATCCTGAATGCAGTTAATATAAATTTGGTAACATTTTCTGATTTTTTTGATAGTCGTCAATTAAAAGGTAATATTTTCTCCATTTTTTGTATAGCTATTGCAGCCGCTGAAGCAGCTATTGGACCAGCTATTGTTTCGTCAATTTATCGTAACAGAAAATCAACTCGTATTAATCAATCGAATTTGTTAAATAAGTAGTCTTCATTAGATAAATGATGATATTCATCAAGTTGAATTATCTTTTTATCTGTAGAATAGGATACATAATGTATGACGAAAACGTAAGAAATTAAAGTATCTTGGCCCTATCGCATGATTCAATCTCATAGTAAGTTTAGATTGATTAGATAAATTATAATCAATTATTGATTCATCTGGTATCTAAATAATTATTAATTTAAAGCTTTATTACTAGATTGAAAATTGATGATGTTCAAAAATTTATAGATCCAATGTCACATTCAGTAAAGATTTATGATACATGTATAGGGTGTACTCAATGTGTCCGAGCTTGCCCCACAGATGTATTAGAAATGATACCTTGGGACGGATGTAAAGCTAAGCAAATTGCTTCTGCTCCAAGAACAGAAGACTGTGTTGGTTGTAAGAGATGTGAATCCGCTTGTCCAACGGATTTCTTGAGTGTTCGAGTTTATTTATGGCATGAAACAACTCGAAGCATGGGTCTAGCTTATTGATACATGCGAGAAAACCATACTTGAATACATTTTATTTTTTTTTTACTGACAACAACTCGTGCTCGAAAATATATATATTTTCGAGCACGAGTTGTTCTAGTCCAAGTGTATCTTGTTTTTACTACGAATTATTTTCCTTGGTTAACAATAGTTGTAGTTTTGCCAATATTTTTAGGTTCCCTACTTTTATTTCTCCCTCATAAAGGAAATAAGGTCATTAGGTGGTATACTATTTGTATATGCTTTTTAGAACTCCTTATAACAACCTATACATTTTGTTATCATTTTGAATTTGACGATCCATTAATTCAATTGACAGAGGATTATAAATGGATCCATTTTTTGAATTTTTACTGGAGATTGGGAATAGATGGTCTTTCTATAGGACCTATTTTACTGACGGGGTTTATCACCACTTTAGCTACTTTAGCGGCTTGGCCAGTTACGCGGAATTCTCGATTATTCCATTTCCTAATGTTAACTATGTATAGCGGTCAAATGGGATCATTTTCTTCTCGAGATCTTTTACTTTTTTTTCTCATGTGGGAATTCGAATTAATTCCTGTTTATTTACTTCTATTGATGTGGGGAGGAAAGAAACGTTTGTATTCAGCTACAAAATTTATTTTGTACACTGCAGGGAGTTCCATTTTTTTGTTAATGGGAGTTTTGGGTATTGGTTTATATGGTTCTAACGAACCAACATTCAATTTTGAAACATCAGCTAATCAATCGTATCCTGTCGCACTGGAAATAATATTTTATATTGGATTTCTTATTGTTTTTGCTGTCAAATCACCGATTATACCCTTACATACATGGTTACCAGACACACATGGAGAGGCACATTACAGTACTTGTATGCTTCTAGCCGGAATCTTATTAAAAATGGGAGCATATGGATTAATTCGCATCAATATGGAATTATTACCCTACGCTCATTCTATATTTTCTCCCTGGTTGATCATAGTAGGGATAATGCAAATAATCTATGCAGCTTCAACATCTCCTGGTCAACGTAATTTAAAAAAAAGAATAGCTTATTCGTCCGTATCTCATATGGGTTTCATAATTATAGGAATTGGATCTATAAGCGATGCAGGACTCAATGGATCTATTTTACAAATAATTTCTCATGGATTTATTGGTACTGGGCTTTTTTTCTTAGCGGGAACAGGTTATGATAGAATACGCCTTGTTTATCTTGACGATATGGGAGGAATGGCTATACCAATTCCTAAAATATTTACGACTTTCAGTATTTTATCGATGGCTTCCCTTGCATTACCGGGAATGAGTGGTTTTGTTGCAGAACTAATAGTCTTTTTTGGAATTATTACCAGCCAAAAATATCTTTTAATGACAAAAATATTAATTCTTTTTGTAATGGCAATTGGAATGATATTAACTCCTATTTATTTATTATCCATGTTACGCCAGATGTTCTATGGATACAAACTTTTTAATGTTCCAAATTTTTCTTTTTTTGATTCAGGACCGCGAGAGTTGTTTGTTTCGATCTCTATTATTTTACCAATAATAGGTATTGGTATTTATCCAGATTTTGTTTTATCACTATCAGTTGATAAAGTTGAAGCTATTTTAGCTAATTATTTTTATAGATAATTTTCTTTACATAAACATAAAAAAATAAACTAGCAATACAATATTGAAATAATAATGATTAAAAAAGGAATTTGTTGTAGAAAATAAGTGAAAAAAAAAATGAATTGGACTTTTGCAACCCTATACATTTTTATTTTCTGAGAACCATTTGAATCACTACATTACTTGATTCAAATGGTTCGCTTTCTCTATGATTTAAAAAAATTTTTCTTATATATATACTGTTCTATGTTTAGATTCGTTAGGTCCTTTCTTCAATTAAATTAGATGTTTAATGTAAATGAACCATAACTATGTAGCCCTATCCCTAATAAATTGACCCCAAAATAGCATATCCAAATTATAAGAAAACCCATAGAGGCCACAATTGCAGAATTTATACTTTCAAAATTTTTATTTGTTCTAATATGTAAATAAATTGCGAATATGGTCCAAGTAATAAATGCCCACGTTTCCTTTGGATCCCAATTCCAATATGATCCCCATGCCTCATTAGCCCATACTGCTCCTGAAAGAATACCTATGCTTAAAAAGATAAACCCTATACTAATAGTACGATAACTCCAATGATCTAATTGATTCATCAATTGAGACTTGTAATAATTATTAGAATAAAATAAATAAGTGTTTTTTAAAACATTGTTTCCGTCGTTCATGTATTGGATCTCACCCAAGGAAAATGACTTATTAAAAAAAAAACTGTTTTTACCAAAAATTCTTATGACTTTTTGAAATGTAATGACTACAAGAGCTAATGAAAATAATGATCCACATAAAAGAGATGCATAACCCAATACCATCATACTTACATGCATCATTAACCAATGAGATTGAAGAGCCGGGACTAATATTTCGGATTGATGCATGTAAGTTAAAAATATTGAAGTAGAAAAACCTTGGGTAAAAATAGTACTTGGCATGGTTATTGAACTTAAACTAAAAGAGTTTTTCTTTTTTTTGAAATATGTAACCATATGAATAATGGAAAAACTCCATGAAAGAAATAGTAATGATTCAGATAAATCACTTAATGGTAAATGTCTCAAATAAATCCAACGACTAACTAATAATCCAGTTATAAAAAAAAAAGTAGTTATCATTCCTTTTTCTGCGGAAGCATATAGTCCTACAATTTCATCAACTAATAAGGTTATCAAAAGAATTGTAATTACAATTGAAACGACTGAAAGGGATATATGAGTTAATATATGTTCTACAGTTGAAAATATCATAAAAAAAAAGGGGGGGGGGGAGATCTATAAATTATAAAAATAGAAATCGGGAACTGAATTCATTATATTATAGTCCTTATTATTTTATAATACCTTATTCTTTTATAATATTTTGAATTTTTAATATAAAGGGGCATGCCGCTACTCGGATTCGAACCGAGATGCTCTAGCACTGCTTCCTAAGAGCAGCGTGTCTACCAATTTCACCATAGCGGCTTTATCGAAATCATAATAACTTATTTTGATTCAATCGTCGATATTGAAAGAATAAATTCAATGTAATATTTTTTAGAAAATCAAAAACTGGATAAAAAATTTTAAGTAAAAAAAAAAATTGTATATTTGTATCGCTTATAATTTTAGCATTATGTCTAAGTATTACACTCAAAAAATTGATCGAAATATTTTTATAGCTTTGTATTAATTGTTAAAGTTGTTATTGTGTAAAGAATTTCTCTTACGATTTAGAAAACTTATTTAATTAGGTACTTATTTAATTAGGTATTGTTCAGTATTGGGCAAATAGATTATATAATCTAACAAATATTTAATAATATATTTAAATATAAAAATAAAGTTTTTATTTCTATCAGAATTTCCATTGTACCATAATTCAATAAATCTTTTATAAATTTATAGATATTTTGATTAATATTCTAGTCTCCACATGGAATCCTTTTTTTATCACTTCAAATTAGTATAGGATTGCTTATATAAAAAATCCACCTAAACCTAAAGAAGATAAAAAAAAAAAAAAAAGATTAAGATAAGAAGAAAGAAATTTTTTAAATTTGGTTAAAAGGAGTAGGGGTAGAGATATATTATATATGGTAATATAAATTTAGGGAGATAATAGTTTAAGACAATAAAAAAAAGTTTTCAATTTTATCAACTAATTTCATAATTTGAATAACTTATTCATTTTGAATAAAGAATTTATTATTAGATTTTCTATATTTATATTTATAGAATAAAATATATAATCAAAAAAAATGAAGAAAAAAAATTTTGTTTAGGGTCGATGGGGATTCTTATTTTCCCCATCCCAAAAATGAAAGAACAAACATGCTAAAACTAAAATTAAAGGTAAAACTTTGTTTATTCTTTTTTCTTTGAACTTTATTTCTGAAGTTCAGTTTTTTCTTTTTCAAAAAGTATCCTTTTTTTTTTTTAGAATTTAGTAAACAAACTTCTTTTTAGTTTACATACCCTAAAGAAAAAAAAGAATTCAATATAGATCCCATTAGGAAATAATAATTATTTTAAAATTAATTCTTTTTAATTTAACTAGTCTCTTTTTTGATTAAAAAGGGTTCAGATTATTAGAATTTTTATTTTTTTTTTTTATTTAATTTGTCGCACAAAAAAACTTTTAGAATTCCCTGTAGAAAGAGATTTTGCTAATGAAAAAGCTTTCAACGCTGCCCAATACCCTTTTCTTTTCCAAATATTTTTACGAATCCGTTTTTTTGATATAGAAGTGCGTTTTTTTGGAACTGCCATTTTAAAATTAAAATAAGTTATTCATTTCTATAGTTGAATGTGAAAGACATATTTTGCTAAAAAAAAAAAATTTTCGTTACTATTTATTTACTATACTATATATTATATATTTGTTCTTTTCATTCGATTCCTTTCATAATCTAAGGATTATAGGAAAATCCATTAAAATATATTATGAGAAACAAACATAAAAGAAAGACAAAAAGTATAATAATAATATATTATTATTGCAAAAAAGAATACAACAAGAAAAGAGTCTAATCGGGTCTGGTCTGGCATTGTCTATTTTCGCCGTCTTCCATTTATATATGAATGGAATATACATGTCATAAAGTAGATCGAAAATTTTAAAAACTCAACCTTTCTATTTATATGAACTAAATTTGAATTTTTTAATTCGACTGAAATTAGTAATTCATTTGGTAAAGAATATTTTTTTTATAAAATTTCATATTTTACTAATTCTTTTAGTAAATCCTTTTATAATTTATTTATGTCAAAGGATTAGTATATATAATTTTTTTTTATTGAAAAAAATCCATTCAGTTCAAAAGATAATTGGTTAATGATTTTAAATAAACGAACGAAAAAAAAAAAAAATAGTTCGGATTTTTTTGGGTTTGGGCAATTCATACAATTTTTTTTTGTATAATTTTTTGTCCTTCCTCTATAAAACGTGCTCAATAAATAAAAAGTTTTGTAATGCGTAAAAAATAATAATGCAAATTTTTAATTTTCTATATCGTCAGAACAAAAAAAAAAATAGAAGTTTTTACTAAAAATTTAATTTTAGTATATTATGGGAACAATTCTAAGTTCTTGATTGGAAATATTTGAAGTATTTGAAAAAAATTAAGAATGGAAAATTCTATTTAACTTTTAAATATTTTAATTTGTTATTAACTGACCCTTTTCAAAAGAAAAAAAAAAACAAGTTCGTGAATCAGAAATAATAAATTAGTAAATAGTAACAAAATCTTTTTTTATGGAATATACATATCAATATTCGTGGATCATACCTTTTATTTCACTTCCAGTTCTTATGTTACTAGCAGGGGGACTATTGCTTTTTCCAACGTCAACAAAAAAACTTCGTCGTATATGGTCTTTTACTGGTGTTCTCTTTTTAAGTATAGTGATGATTTTTTCATTTTATTTGTTTATTCATCAAATAAGTAACAGTTATGTTTATCAATATGTATGGTCTTGGACTATCAATAATGATTTTTCTTTAGAGTTTGGCTACTTGATTGATCCACTTACTTCTATTATGTCATTATTAATTACTACTGTTGGGATTTTGGTTCTTATTTATAGTGACAATTATATGTCTCATGATCAAGGATATTTGAGATTTTGTGCTTATATGATTTTTTTCAATACTTCAATGTTGGGATTAGTTACTAGTTCTAATTTGATACAAATTTATATTTTTTGGGAATTGGTTGGAATGTGTTCGTATCTATTAATAGGTTTTTGGTTTACACGACCTATTGCGTCCAATGCTTGTCAAAAGGCATTTGTAACGAATCGTGTGGGGGATTTTGGTTTATTATTAGGGATTTTAGGTCTTTATTGGACAACAGGTAGTTTTGAATTTCGTGATTTGTTTCAAATATTCAATAACTTGATTTCTAATAATGAGGTTCATTTTTTATTTGTTAGTTTATGTGCCTTCCTATTATTTTCTGGTGCAGTTGCTAAATCTGCTCAATTTCCCCTTCATGTGTGGTTACCTGATGCCATGGAGGGACCTACCCCCATTTCGGCTCTTATCCATGCTGCTACTATGGTAGCAGCGGGAATTTTTCTTGTCGCTCGATTTATTCCTCTTTTCATAGTCATACCTTACATAATGAATATAATAGCTTTGATCGGTATAATAACAGTACTGTTTGGAGCTACTTTAGCTCTTGCTCAAAAAGATATTAAGAGAAGCTTAGCTTATTCTACAATGTCCCAATTGGGTTATATGATGTTAGCTTTGGGTATAGGGTCTTATCGAGCTGCTTTATTTCATTTGATTACTCATGCTTATTCAAAAGCTTTGTTGTTTTTAGGATCAGGTTCCATTATTCATTCAATGGAATTGGTTGTTGGATATTCTCCAGATAAAAG